ATTAGAGAATAGACAGACGTCTGTTGGCATTCCAGCCTTCCTTCTCCTTTCAGGGCCTATCCGAAAGAGGATCGTACCTCTTGGTCGTGAATATCTGAATAGGACGAACCCGCCTCCGTGGATATCTTTGCTTCGGAACAAAGCAATTAGAATTAGGCTCGGTCAACTGGAATGTGTATTATCCATATGGGAGATCTTCCAATTGAGGAGATCCATCGACCTGAGACGAAGAGAAAGGTCTATCTATCTTCTTTAGTTATTCAATGAAACCAATGATTCGTTATTGGAGCAGATAGCAACAACCATTTCAGCGGACATGCGTATTTTCCGATGGATTTACATGGTTTCATTAGTAGAAATTGTTTGATGTAGCGAGTAATAGGCTCTTTCGCCGTTCAAGAATTCTTGTTTAGGCAGTTCATATCATCCACACATAGTGATCTAAGATTTCAATTCTTCCATGTTTCAGCAGTAGCATATTGTTCCATGGAGCTAAGGCCAAAAAGATGGAAGAAACAAGTGTTTCCACGACTCTACCATCCGGCCAATTCTGTTCCACTTCATCCCCTTTTCATGGGCACATATCTTTACGGCTAAGGAATGGGGAATCTTTCTCCTGTTACATGAATCAAATGTTTCATTTCATCCGGGAAAAGCCATCTCTTTCTCAACAATGTCTTTGTCATTTGATCCAATAGCGTTCCGTTAGATAGGAACAGATTTGATAAATACTGATAACTCTCGGATAGAGTATTAGAACGGAAAGATCCATTAGATAATGAACTATTGGTTCTAAACCATCTCTGGCGATGAATCAACAATTCGAAGTGCTTTTCTTGCGTATTCTTGATGAACCAGCGTTTATATATAGATGTAGGAGGATTTGTTTGGGAAGCAATAAGTCCCTTTGACATCTCTTCATCTGCAAAGAATTCTCGACGTGAAAACACAGAGACAGAGGGCTGATCTTTGAATAGGGAAAAGAATGGATCCGCAGGGTCCCAAATGAATTGGCTTGTTCGAAAAAAGCCTTGTTCTTTGGAAGATCTATCTCGTGTCTGGTACTGCACGGTTCCACTCTGCAAGAACTCCGAATCATTCTCTTGAAGCTCATCCTCTTTATGATAAATGATCCATTTGCCCCGAAATGACCCAGTCCAATAGGGAAATCCCAATTCCGTGGGCCTTTCGATACAATCAAATAGATTGCCACAAGGGCGCCATATTCTAGGAGCCCAAACTATGTGATTGAAGAAATCCTCCTCTATCTGTTGCGGATCAAGGGCCCCTTCCCCTTCTTCAAACTCCGATTCGTATTTTTCATATAGAAATCTCTGATCAACGATAGAACAAGATCCATTTTGCATCATATCTAACTGATTCCTTGGTTCGGACCGAAGAAGTAATGTCACTCGATTATTATCAAACTGACTGCAATATTTTTCTGTCCGTGAGGATCCCGCCAGAGCGCCTTCTACTTCTAATAGTAATAATAGTAATAGGCCATGAACTAGATCAGAATCATTCTCAACGAATCCATAAGAAGTGATCCAATTTTTTTCATCGTGTCTGGATGAAGACCAAAGATCTTGAGCGACCGATCCGGCAGAACAACTCAAAAGATAAAGAAGTATCGTGAATTTCTTCATGCTCGTTCCAAGTTCGAAGTACCATTTGTACAAATAAGAATCCCCTCCCTTACATGATTTCTTCTTCATATAGATAGATATAGGATCTATGGGGCAATTACTTAGAAGTACATTTTGTGTAACAGCCCTTCCTATCTGATAGAAAAGGATCCCATGATCCTGAACCGATCTTATCTGGGATCGAAAATCCCAAGTTTTTCTATGAAGAGCTGATCTAATTGTATTAGTTTCTATAATGGATTTCTTCTGTGTAATACTAATTGATAGGGCCTCATTGATAAGTGCTACAAGATCTCGCGCATTGGAACCCATGGTTATGGACCCGAATCCGTTAGTATGGAACATCTTCTTTTCCAAGTGAAATCCCCTAGTATATGAAAGAATGAAAAAGTGCTTTCGTTGTTGTGGAAGAAGAAGCCTTCGTATCTTAATGCATGTATTTAATTTATTCGGAGCTATTAGAGCGGGATCCACTTTTTGGGGAATATGAGTCGAAGCAATAACAAGAATCTTTCCAGTGGAACATCTTTCACAATCCCTGGAGAGATAGTTCTCTAATAGACCGAGGGATAAGTAATTCGACTCATTCACATGCAGATCATGAATGTTTGGAATCCATATTATGCAAGGAGACATTGCTTTTGCTAATTCGAATTGAAGGGTGATATCAAATCGGTCTATTTTCGGCGTCATATACATAGTTAGCACATTCGTCATAGTTAGCAGCTCCGTATCAATATCAAGGTCATCATCACTATCATCAATATCGTCACTCTCATCAATATCGATATCGTCACTATCATCAATATCGATATCATCAATAAGATAACCTTTAGGCTTGTCATCCAGGA